CTCCCTTTCTATGGATCCATCTCACATCAATAACTCGACCCCTTCCTCCTATAGGTAGTCTTAGAGAAGTTTCTTTTGAAGTGGATACCTGAATACCAAGTATAGCTCGTAATAATCTATCCTCCGGAGCATATGACGATTCGCTCGCTGTCTGAGGTGTTAATTTACCTACTAAGATATCACCTGTTTCTATCCAAGATCCCAGCATCACAATTCCATTTCTGTCTAAATTTTGGAGTAAACGAGCCTCTAAATGCGGGATATCCTTAGTGATTCTTTCAGGACCTTGGCTTGTTACATGAGTCTGAATTTCATATTTCCGGATGTGAAAAGAAGTATAAATATCTTCATAGACCAGACGTTCGCTAATTAGTACTGCATCTTCAAAATTGTAACCTTCCCATGGCATATAAGCTACTAATACATTTTTTCCTAAAGCGAGTTCCCCACCAGCTGTAGCCGCACCGTCCGCTAGAATTTGTCCCTTTTTAATGTATTTACCCCGCTGAACCTGAGTTTTTTGATGCATACAAGTATTTTTGTTGGAACGTTGATACATAACTAATGGAATGCTTATAGTATCCCCATTACTTGAGAAAATGATCTTTTGAGTATCAGTATAAATGATTTTTCCCTTGCGTTCGGCTATAGCTGAAATCCCCGAATCTAGAGCCGTTTGGCCTTCCAACCCAGTTCCAACAATGCACTTCTCGGACCGAGAAAGGGGAACTGCTTGGCGCTGCATATTAGAACTCATTAAAGCTCGATTCGCATCATTATGCTCGATAAAAGGAATGAGGGAAGCTCCAATAGAAAAATATTGGAAAGGAAAAATGCTTCTAAGATGAATCTCTTCCCATGCAATAGTCAGGAATTCTTGACGATATCGAGCTGGAACAACCTGTTGTTCTTGAATACCCCGATTCAAGGCCAAAGAATTTCCTGCTGCTACCATATAATATTCATCTCTATTTGGTGATAAATAAACCATCTGTGCATTTTTTGATCTATCAGATAATTCATAAAACGGACTCTCTATAGATCCCCAAAAACCAACCTTCACATGAATAGCTAATGATCCAATAAGTCCAACATTGATTCCTTCGGACGTGTCGATTGGGCAAATACGTCCATAGTGACTCGGGTGGATATCTCGTATCCGAAAACTAGCAGTTCGCCCCGTCAATCCTCCAGGACCCAAATAACTCCATTTTCGCCCATGAACGATTTGTGTCAACGGATTAGTTCGATCCAAAACTTGAGATAAAGGGTGTAGGCCAAAAAACGATTCATAAGTAGTTGTTAGTGAAGTTGAAGTTACCAAATTTTGAGGAGTCGGTATCAATTTATGCCTGATTGCTCCACATATAGTTCCTCGAACCGTATTCTCTAAACGAACAAGAGCCAATCCGAATTGATCCTGTAATAGATCTGCTACAGAACGAATACGTTTATTTCTCAAGTGATTCATATCGTCAAGTGTACCCATTCCCAATTTCATTCCAATCAAATGATCCACAGCAGCCAATAGATCTCGTGGTAACAAGAATGTATTGTTTTGGGGTATATCAAGATTAAGTCTCCGGTTCATATTTCGTCGACCAATCTTTCCTAATTCACATCTTTGTTGAAAAAATCTCTTTTGTAATTCCTTGCATAAGGACTCAGAAAATACCGGATCCCCCCCTACACAAGCAAATTGTTGATAAAATTCCAAAATAGCATTTTCTTTTGACCCAATCTTTTTTTTCTCTTTATCATTCGGGAAAGACAAGAAAATTTCAGGGTAACAAACATTATCTAGAATTTCTCTTATATTCAAACCCATAGCTGATGATAGAACTAGAATAGATATTTTTTGTTTTCTACTTACACGGGCCCATATCCTTGCTTTTCTATCAATTTCTAATTCCGACCTTCCCCCCCAATCCGATATTATAGTACAGGTATAGACAGAAATTCCGTTATGTTCCAACTCTGAACGGTAGTAAATACCGGGACTTTGCAATATTTGGTTGATCACAATTCGGTATATTCCATTTACTATAGAGGTTCCAAAAGAATTCATTATAGGGATGTTTCCAATAAAAACGGTTTGTTCTTGCATATTTCTACCGGTTTTCCAAATTAAGACCGCGGGGACATATAATTCAGAAGAATATGTGAGTGATTCATACACAGCATCTCTTTCTTTTATCAAGGGCTCTACCAATTGATATGTTTCCACAAATAATTGAAATTCAATTTCTTGATCTCTATCTTCAATTTTTTGAAACTTATGAAATTCTTCCGTCAAGCCCTGATTAATGAACCTACAAAATCCCTCAAATTGTATCTGACTAAATCCAGGTATTGTGGACATTCCCTCATTTCCATTCTGGAGCATCTTAATCTGAAATTTCCTATTTATTGAAAAAATCCCATTATTGGCTTGGCTCACTATTCATCGAACCCTACCGATTGATCTAGCAATGATGGAATGGATATTCTGTTTACTGAATCACATAAAATTTGAGTCAACTCCATCCATATATATCATACGTATGAACGGAAGCAAGACAGAAAAATGGAAGGCATTTTTGATACAAGTTCAAATTTGAGCTTGAGCCAGGTACAAATAAAAAGAAATGGAAATTGATAAAGCATTCCTGGGAAAAATTCTGTCACTGAGGCTGATGGAGTCTTTTATCGGATGTCAAAATTGATTCAATTTATACCTAATTCTTTTATTATGATATTACGATCAAGGGTACAAAAAAATAAAAATTCAATGAATTAAGGATTCAATCTGCTCTCTATGAATGAGATAAAAACAGAAGAATCAGGAACAGCATAGAGTTTCCCCTTTTTTTAGCACACGCAATTGAATGTTCAAAAAGGAATTCGCAAATCTTTTTTTGATCGTATAATTTCTAAAATACAATGGAATTGCATACGTATTACGTATGTATTACGTATATAGTCATAGGAGTAATCTTTAGGAAGTACATGCCAATATAGCTATCTAGCTATCCGTATATCACATCTTTTATCATAATTGAACTTGGTGCAACATAGGTTAGGTCGCACTCTATCATAATGTCTATCTTCTATTCATATTCAAGTACTATATAGGGATATGTGCATAAGAAATAGACCCGGGTTCGGTATTCACGTATAAAAATTTCTTTTCTGGGGTTTACATATAACCATATATTTTCTTATAATTAGAATTGATAATGATTAGTCGTAAATCAATTGGATTTTGCATCCATTAACCATTAAGGTAATACAAATGGATATACAAAATTAAGAGCTGTTCGCTAATTCAAAGTAAGTAAGAGTAAAAGAGTAATAAGTAAATAGTTAATGAAGTAAAGAATGAATTATTCTAAATTGCCCTGCATTTTACAGTCTGTGACCGGGGCCGGGAATCTTTTCACTTTTCTATAGATCTATCGAATCTATAGAAAAGTGAAAAGAGAAGGTAAGTTTTTAAGCGACGCGTGTTTTGAGATAAAATCAATCGAAGAAAAGGATAGGATAGAAAAAGGATCCAATAAAAAAGAGGAATTCTTTTTTGGAAAAGGATAAGTACAATGGGATTCAAGATCCAAAAAGAAAAGAAATTAAGAAAGTAAAAATTTTAAATCAAAACAAAATGAGGAAAGGAATAGAAATAGAAAATAGAAAGAAATATAAATATATAGATAAATATATAGAATATAAGTATAAGAATATATATATATATAATTTATATAATTCTATAATTATTCTATAATTATTATAATTATAGAATTTCTTTATCTTTATCCATTTTGGATGGAATTTGGCGGCATGGCCAAGTGGTAAGGCGGGGGACTGCAAATCCTTTATCCCCAGTTCGAATCTGGGTGTCGCCTGATCAACAAAAAAATACTTGAAATTTATTAATCCTGTTGATCGAACTTGACGAATTCTTGCCCCGTAAAAGCATAGGCAAGGGCTAGGTCTGTTGATACTTGATTTTGAGAACTCGTAGGGCCTATAAAAGCCTGTCATCTTTTTTCTCAAAATCTGGGTTCTGAGTGTGGCTCAAAAAGGTACCAAGAAATCTGAAGCAACCCAATCTTATTAATGATTGATTTGGGCTATTCTGAATTGAATCAAATAAAAGAAATAGTGAGAATTCATTCTGGGTATCAGAACTATGAAAGTAAGAAGTCGGAAATCTTGGTATCCAAAGGTTCCTAAGAGACACTCCTTTTTGGCTACTAAGGTTGAAGAAAGGATTCTAAAAAAGACTATAAAGACTCCCTAATTATTTTAAACTAGAACTTTCTTAATATTGAGGTAGTGTCTACTAACTCTGTTTGCGATGAAATTAGATTGGATAGGCTGATGGTAAATTCATTGAATAATTGTGAAAAAGAACTGAAGATACTTTGTATTCAGACTGACTAGAGGCTCTGAGTGCTGCTCATAAATTTAATCAGAATGGTTGAATGGCTCTTCTTTCTATTTACTATTTATATATTTTTTTATATATTTTTATTTTTTCTTATTCTATTTTCTTTTTTTTTTCAATTCTTTCTATTTCAATAGAATTCTATTGAATAAGAAATCTAGGAACTTTTTATGAGTAGATTCATGAAATTGTTTCATAAAGAACCGTAAGTAAGAATCCTATTTTTCTTTCTATTTCATTTATATTGAGTATAGATAAAAGATCTTCCTATGTTATACTATGTTAGACTATTCAATTCGCGACGATAAATTTATTTGATATTGTTATTCATAATATTGTTAGTATCATCAAGATGCAATTCATACCTTTGAATTGATAGGAGTCCACTTTATCATCTCTATGGGATTAGATCCCGAATTATTGTGAAAGAAGAAAACAAAGAGATTATGGAAGTCAATATTCTTGCGCTTATTGCTACTGCGCTGTTCATTTTAGTTCCTACTGCCTTTTTACTTATCATATACGTCAAAACAGTCAGCCAAAATGATTAATTTGAATGAAACTTGAATTATTC